CTTCGGAATTCAATTATGCTCTCTGTCCCTTCTTTCACAGAAAATGGAGAGGCGAATTGATGTACTTATTGGATCCGTAGGAAAATGAGTAAGTGGTCAAATCATATTTTGGTAAAGCACCTTGAATCCACTGGAGAGTAAAGGATCTTGGATCCAACGCAGAACCCTTTGTGAATGAGAGAGATAAAGACGAGAAAGACCAATGAAATCAAGTTTCAAGGTTGTAATTTAATGGTAAAGTTTGATTACCATTAACCTCCAGAATATTTAATGAGTTTTTCGGTTTGATTCATCTCCTATTCATCTACTAAAGGCGGCTCTCGGCCTGAGTTATATTAAGTTAAGGTGGCCTTAGGCATTAATTACCATTAATTACCTATGGTATTTTTCTTATTACCTATTGTATTTCTAGTGCTTTTTGATTTCCTAAAGGTGGCCGGGACCTATTATTTCTAGTTGATTTATGAATCAAGGTGGCCATAGGCCCCTATGGTCCAGTGGTTACGACCTCTCTCTTTCACGGAGAAAACGAGGGTTCAAGTCCCTCTAGGGGTGTACCAAGACTAAAGACTATAGGAGTGGGATTTTCTATCAAGTGATCCATATTTGTCAAGTCCTTCTAATAGTCTACTCAGTGGGACTTTGTATTTTAGATCAAGTGATATTTATTTGTCAAATCTGCTGGGAGACGAAAGGAAGATGAATCAAACCGAAAGACCCCCTAACCATTATGGGGGTTAATCCCGAGTGGTTAATGGGGACGGACTGTAAATTCGTTGACAATATGTCTACGCTGGTTCAAATCCAGCTCGGCCCAACAATTTGTCAATCCACTATCAGATGGTAGAACACTCTTGTTCTTAAGAAATACCTGATACGAGAGAATAAAAAAGAATCCAAAATTTCTGCTAGATCTCTTCTTATTTCCCTGGGATTGTAGTTCAATAGGCAAGAGCACCGCCCTGTCAAGGCGGACGTTGCGGGTTCGAGCCCCGTCAGTCCCGACGCCGGATTCAAAAAATACATCAATTCATCTCTCCATTTTCTGTGATGAAAGAAGGGACAGAGAGTATAATTGAATTCCGAAGGGGGTTCCCTTCTTTTTTTTCAGGATTCTGTCGAAGAAAGAACAAACCCTAAACTAAAATGAAAATAACTAAAATAGTTAAATAGAATATTCCATCTTTTCTCCCGCCACTCATTTTTCTCATACTTCTTTGTCTTCCAAATAAATTGATATCATTAAAATTTAGAACCTAATTCCTCTCTTTTTCCACTTCGCTTGTATTGTTTGTTGGGGTTTTGTAGTTCGGACGGGTGGTTAGATTTCGTTTCGTTTGATGGTTCTATAAGGAAGACCTGAGGTAGCTTATAGAAAAGAAAGAACAGAAAAGAAGGATAAATAAAGTAAAGGAATTTTTGATTGGTCGGGGAATCCAATCTTGGATTCGGTATGGATAAAAGATGTTCGTATGTTATACTATTAAATTAATTCGTCGTCGAGAATTGAATAGTATAACATACGAACATCTTTTATCCATACCGAATCCAAGATTGGATTCCCGGACCAATCAAAAATTCCTTTACTTTATTTATCCTTCTTTTCTGTTCTTTCTTTTCTATAACCTCGATGAGATTATGGAAGTAAATATTCTTGCATTTATTGCTACTGCACTGTTCATTTTAGTTCCTACTGCTTTTCTACTTATAATTTACGTAAAAACAGTCAGTCAAAATGATTAATTACTTTAAATGAAACTTGACTTCTGAATTCTTATCAATAGTTGAAGAAATCAAATGAAAAGTATTCTATTTTTGCGTCTTAAATATGAGATCCGAGAGTATGGTAAGTAAGAAATTGATTTCTTACTTACCATACTCTCTATTAGTGTTATAGTAGTGTATAAAATTGTTTCTAATAAAGTTGGTATACTATAATTAGATTCTATCTTCAATATATGTAGTTATTAATCCATATATGGAATTGACGTAGGACCCAATTCCATTTCTTTGATACATCTATTTATTCCGATGAATCTGAAATAATTGTTTTACTGTTATAGAATAAATTTCTCCACTAGAATCCAATGGAATTTCGAAATCAAGATATTTTTATTTGAAAATTATTTCAATTCAAATAAAAAATGCGTTGCAGAACGATCTATAAAAAAATTGATACCGTTTCATTCCTCAACTAAATTAGGAGTGCTTCTAAAGCCCACTTCTTCCCCATACTACGAGTGAAAGGGAAAATGTAAAGACTACCATTAAAGCAGCCCAAGCGAGACTTACTATATCCATGTGCATTATGTCCCTTATCTCTATGATAGAATTATTTCATTATTGCTCACTAATAATAGTAGAATGAATGGTCCAGAGTCAAAAAGGGATTCTGGCCGAACACTGTTGATGAACCAATCAAATAAATGATGAACCAATCAAATCAATCCATTTCAAAAATTACTATTTCTAATCGGGAAAGACTAAACACAAGTAAAATAAACAATCACACTACAAAGGAATGTTACTAATGGAACATCTAGTAATAAATAATAAAATAAGAGGGTCCATTGTACCCTTTCCCGATTGTCTCTCTGAAGGAGTTGAGAGATAGTATATTATACAGGGGTTAAAAAAATTTTTTTTTCGCTTTTTATTTTCTATAAAAAAGTAAATTTTCCATCTCAATCTAATAGTGATTGAATGCCTGAACACTCAGAGATTCTCGCGAGTCTATATATGTAAATTACAGTATAGAAAGAACTTCCCCCAACCAGCAATTAAATGATCTGCCGGCTATCCAATCAAGACTAGACATTACATTAGTAGTAGAAAGGAATCGGGAAGTCTTGCTTCGACCATTAGAATCTTTCTTTTAATTTTGGATTCTTTTTTTGAGTGAAAATAGAATTTTTTTTCAATAGAAAAGTGAGGGGAAGCTTTTTGGCATTGTGTGTTTTGAGATACTATACAATCAATCGAAGGGGTAGATCAAATACAATCAAAAGGGGAAAAGGGGTTCTTTTCTCATTTTTCTAAATTTAGAAAAATGATTAAAAAAGGGATGCAAGTACAATAAACTAAAATTTAGTAATCCAAAGGCGGCACCCGGATTTGAACTGGGGAAAAAGGATTTGCGGCGGCATGGCCGAGTGGTAAGGCGGGGGACTGCTTCTTTTCTCATTTTTCTAAATTTAGAAAAATCGCCTCATCAACAAACGAATCGAAATCTCTTATTCTGTTCTGCTGATATAACTCAACCAAATTTTACCCAGCAGAATAAGGGGACTGTTAATACTTGGTTGATTCTAAACACCCGTTCTGGGGATTTTTTAAAGAAATATTTGAATATTCGTTGACTGAGAATTCGTGAATGATTCTTGGATTTGAATCTAAAATTTGGTTTGCCTAATGACATAAGAAAATACAAATTGATACATATTTAATTGATATTGATTCTTTTGAATCAAAAATCCTTCTCAAATTCCATTATAACAAAAATGATAAGTATATGTAAACCCCAGAACGGAAATTTTTACACAGATACCAAATTGGCTATTTAGAGTATGTTGCCTATAAATAAAAAATAAAGTCAATTTTTTGGAACAAAAAAAGGCCCGGCTGGGTATTGACCGGGCCAGGCCAAAAGGGCACTTCGAACAAAATAAAAGCAAGAAGGTCTTCTTTATTTATCTTTCTATTTGGATCTTTCGAGCATCTAAATGGAATTGCTAATTATATAATAACGATAAAGAATGTGAAAGAAATACTTTGTTTAATCCTTACTTGATGTGTAATGTAACATAGTAATTATCTTTTTCAATTGGGAGAGATGGCTGAGTGGACGAAAGCGGCGGATTGCTAATCCGTTGTACGAGTTATTCGTACCGAGGGTTCGAATCCCTCTCTTTCCGTTTCCGTTGATGACTTTCTATTTTTTTATTTCAATTTTAGCAAACCCCTGCTTATTTTTTCATTTTTTCCTAGTTAAATGTGTGGAATAGCTAAAATAAAATATGATCAAATAAAATATTAAGAAAAGTGTAAAATCAAGCAAGAAAAACGAAAAATTTATTTTATTCTTCACGCCCAGGATTACGTCCTGGATCATTGGATAGGAATCCAAAGATGAAGAGAGAAACAAAGAATATTACTACTGTGTAAACGAAAAGTTTGAGAGTAAGCATTACACAACCTCCAAGATCATTTTTTGAAAAAGAAAAATGAGAAAAGAAAAGATAATAGATCCTCCATTTTTATATCACATATCCTATTTTGACACCAAGAAATGAATTATAGAAATAGAAAAGAATGTTCAGAAATTCAAATGAAGTTTAAATTTTTAATAAGAGTCTTTGATTACCACAAATCACTTTCATACCCACAATTAGATATTGTAAGCGACCCTAAGCTAATAAGGTCTTTCGCCGAAAAAAGGATTCAAATTGGGAAATGGGGCGAGCCTAATTTATCGCGGCTATCCGAGAATTTCAATGTTTGAATTGAAGGTTCATACTGTCAGACTTATTTGATCTTATCAATTGTTATCATTTTTATCGAATAAAAAATGAATTTTCGAGGATACTATTAAAGATCTTATCGAAAACTTACAGCAGCTTGCCAAACAAAGGCTAAAAGAAAAAAGAACAGGGGTATGACTGGCATAAAATCTACGATTGGATTCAAAAAAGCATAGGCTTCGGGCAATTTGGCGAAAAAAAGACTACTCGGATAAAGGGCAGAATTAAGACAGATCAAACTAAAGATATTAAGCATATCGGGATAGATGTAGATGAAAAAGAACCCCCCCCCTTTTTTTCATCGAGATAATTGCATTTTGATTAAGTTATTGATATAAGGAAAAATGAAGAAAGTAAGGTAGACAAAAAAATCCTTCTTTTTCCACTCAATCAAAAATCCTCCAATTCTCAAAGGAGAATAGAAGAAATCATACTTTCATACAATATCTTAATTGAATTATATGTAATGATCAATAAATTCAGTTGAATTCTAGATATACACATGTCAAAATACTAGCAACGAATCTATAATAAATTCTAAAAAGAATAAATATTTTATATAGATAGTTGGACTGGAATTGACGAACACTTAATACCAATATTATTCTTTATTAGTATTAGGTCCAATAAAAATAGAAATGGGGCGTAGCCAAGCGGTAAGGCAACGGGTTTTGGTCCCGCTATTCGGAGGTTCGAATCCTTCCGTCCCAGAGCATATCCCTTGTATCCGAATACTTCTTTTTTGTTCAACAAGATTCTGTTTCAAGGTCTAATATTGGATAGAATATTATTCCTCTTTCTTTTTTTATTTTGAATGATTCTTTTCGGAATCATATCTGAATTTTTCACAAACTGAACTAAATCGAGTTCAAATGACATGCAAAAGTAACTAAACCCTTTTGTGATCCAGATAAAGATCAGATGGGACGTAGATCTGTAGAAATATTACTTAACCTCAGGTTAAAAAAAATATGAAAATACATATAAAAGAGGAAGTGCTTAGCCTATAGGTATGTATTGTTATCCTATTTCAGTGACAAAAAGTCTTTCTATTTTTGTGAAAAATAATTTGCATCCCTAAAATATTAAAATTGAAATATTTAACAATGTATTGTTCGATCTATTTAGATTATTTGCTTTACATCATCGACAATTCCATTCGAAAAGAAAAAGAAAATGATCTTTCTTATGATAATAAAATGGAGTCTTTACTGTAAAACTTGACTCAAATAATGATGTAGAAGTAAGAAACTTTTTCAAGTATAAAGATTTGTAATGCTTCTTTATGGATTGAATCTTTGGGAAGTTTTGGGAAGTTGGAATGGGTCAGTCTATCTTATTGAGTCACTTGAAGAGGCAGAGTCAAATAGAATTTCTTTTTTCGTTTGATTTCTGTTAGTTATGTTATTTCTATATTTAGATTTCTGAATATTTCTGTTAGACATTTTTTTGATATAGAGATTTATAGAAAATAGAAAAAGTTTAGTTCATACAAAAAAGCGGGGGTATTGCTAATATTTCTTCAGAAAAATCTTTATTCTCTATGTAGATAAGAAAAAAGAATATAAATGACTATGTCTCTGTACCGACTGAACCAATGACTATTCATGATTCCATAATTGAATCAATTCCATACTGGTTCCAAATTAGAGGAATGTTATGGTAAAACTTCGTTTAAAACGATGTGGTAGAAAGCAACGTGCGACTTGAAGGACACGATCCGGTGTGGATTCTTATTCTTACATCCACCATTTTCTATAGGAATGAAGGTGCTCTTGGCTCGACGTCGTTTTTCTATTCTACTAGAACTCTTCTTTTTTTGTTGTTGTAATGTAAATAGTTAGTGATGGAGCTCGAGTAGAAAGTATTTATTAATTTCTCAGGGGCAACGATCTAGGGTTAATGCCAATCAATAAATTGGAACAACTTCGTAAGTATATCTTCGATATAGAAATCGAAAGGATCCGAGTCGAGCAAATTTTCAATTCAAAAAAATTTGTTGGAACGGCTAAAACTTTTTCGATCCACAGTGTATCGCGCACGAATCAACCATCGGTATGATTCTTTAATAGAAAGAAATCACAAAAGGGGTATGTTGCTACCATTTTGAAAGGATTAAGAAGCACCGAAGTAATGTCTAAACCTAATGATTTAAAACCAAGATAAAGGATCCCAGAACAAGGAAACACCACTTCAATTGTCTCACGGATCCAAATAAAAAATCCAAATCTATTTTAAACGAGATTAAAAAAGGGGGGGTTAAAGACCACTCAAAAAAAGAAAAACATTCGTTTATTTAAGATATTTGAGAATTATTCAACTTGAGTTATGAGTACAAATGATTTTTTTCAGGAAGGAAGCTAAAGAAAAATGACTATGAGTTAAATTATAGACTAATTGATTTTACGGATTCCTTTCCTATTTATTCTAATTTTATCCATAGACAAAACCTCGAATCATTTTTTATCGAGCCGTACGAGGAGAAAACTTCTTATACGGTTCTAGGGGGGGGGAAATGTCTGTTATGGTAAAACTTCGTTTAAAACGATGTGGTAGAAAGCAACGAGCCGTCTATCGAATCGTTGCAATTGATGTTCGATCTCGAAGAGAAGGAAGAGATCTTCGGAAAGTGGGTTTTTATGATCCTATCAAGAATCAAACTTATTTAAACGTTCCTGCTATTCTCTATTTCCTTGAAAAAGGCGCTCAGCCTACAGGAACTGTTCAGGATATTTTAAAAAAGGCAGAGGTTTTTAAGGAACTTTGCCCTAATAAAACGAAATTCAATTAAATTTTCAATTAAGGAAATAAACACTAAGGATAGGATAGTGATTTCTATATCATTTTGGATATCTTTTCTATACTATGTTTTTTTATTTCCTTCTTTTCTTGCTCTATTCGTATCTATTTATCATTGCTTTTATAGAATCTTTTTATAAGGAAACCTTATTTGATGGATCCTTACAAAATAGAAAATTCTGTCATTACCTTTTCATTCGAACTCTAATACCAAGTAAGAAACAAGGAATCGAAGTTCTTTATTCGACTTATTCTATATGGATTCAATACACTATTGATTGCATAAATCCTTTTTCTACTTTTTCTTTATTTATTCTCCATCTAAACTAAAAATTTTAGTCTATATGCATATGCAGTGCCAATCCAACACAAGTTTTTTTTACTATTATTTCAATTTTAGTTCTTGTATTTTTTCATCGTATTCTTTTATTTTCCTTTATATTGACAATATTGTATCGAACAAATATAATTCATCGTGATAAGCAGCTCTATTTATTTCCGTCCCATAGGTTTTCTTTTTTACCTGTTGATTCAAATGATGGGTTCGTTGGATTAGCTTTGCTACTCGGATTTTTGATTGAAAAAGCGGATAACATAGAAATAGGGATGGTCCAGCATTTTTGAAATTTCTTTCTTTTTTTGATCGGGAAATTTTTTATTTTTTCATCTAATTTAGTCATTTTTATGTTCCAAATAGACTAGAAAAAATTTTTATATTTTTTTTATTTCGTATATTAATGCTTTGATTTAATCATTTTGTTTTATTCTGATTGTATCTACATACCCTTTTTCTATTTGGGTTGCTAACTCAACGGTAGAGTACTCGGCTTTTAAGTGCGGCTAGGATCTTTTACACATTTAGATGAAGCGAGGGATTCGTCCATACCATCGGTAAAGTTTGGAAGACCACGACTGATCCTGAAAGGGAATGAATGGAAAAAATAGCATGTCGTATCAATTAAGAGTTCTGAGAATATTTTATTCTTTCCGGCTCGATAAAAAGCCTTCATTTAAATTATTCAAAGAGAGCAAATCGAAGTCAATTTAAAGTTGGGTCGAATTAATAAATGGATAGGGCCCCACGGCTTCAATTAATTTCATTTTGATTATAGGGAAAGAAAAAGCAACGAGCTTCCGTTCTTAATTTGAATGATTACCCGATCTAATTAGACGTTAAAAAAAGATTAGTGCCCAATACGGGAAGGCTTTCTCCCAGGAATTTATTCTTTATTTTTTAATGAATCCTAAATATTACCACTCTCCATTCCATAATGGAGAAGTATGTGTATAAGAAACAGTATATTGATAAAAAAATTTCCAAAATCAAAAGAGCGATTGGGTTGAAAAAAAGTAAAGGATTTCTAATCATCTTGTTATCCTATAATGAAAACGAACATAAATACTTCAATTTAAATGGAAAAAGAGAAGATAGAGAATCTGTTTATAAGTTTATCTGTATCCGAGGTATCTATTCGGTTTGTACTATAATACCTTGTTTTGACTGTATCGCACTATGTATCATTTATAACCCCCAAAATCCTCTACCTTTCATTTAAATAGAATTTCAAATGGATAAATTCCAAAGCTATTTAGGGCTAGATAGATCTCAACAACACTACTTCTTATATCCACTTATCTTTCAGGAGTATATTTATGTCCTTGCTCATGATCATGGTTTAAACGGATCAATTTTGTTGGAAAATGCAGGTTATGACAATAAATCCAGTTTACTAATTGTGAAACGTTTAATCATTCGAATGTATCAACAGAATCATTTGATTCTTTCTGTTAATGATTCTAAACAGACTCCATTTTTGGGGCACAACAAGAATTTTTATTCGCAAGTAATGTCAGAGGTTTCTTCAACCATTATGGAAATTCCATTGTCTCTGCGATTAATATCTTCCCTAGAAAGGAAAGGGGTAGTTAAATCCGATAATTTACGATCAATTCATTCAATATTTTCTTTTTTAGAGGACCACTTTTCACATTTAAATTATGTATTAGATATACTAATACCTTACCCAGCTCATCTGGAAATCTTGGTTCAGGTTCTTCGCTATTGGATAAAGGATGCTTCCTCTTTGCATTTATTAAGATTCTTTCTCCATGAGTGTCATAATTGGGATAGTCTTATTACTTCAAATTCAAAGAAAGCCAGTTCTTCTTTTTCAAAAAGAAATCACAGACTATTCTTCTTCCTATATACTTCTTATGTATGTGAATATGAATCTGGCTTCCTCTTTCTCCGTAACCAATCTTCTCACTTACGATCAATATCTTCTGGAGCCCTTATTGAACGAATATATTTCTATGGGAAAATAGAGCATCTTGCAGAAGTCTTTGCCAGGGCTTTTCAAGTGAATTTATGGTTATTGAAAGATTCTTTCATGCATTATGTTAGGTATCAAGGAAAATCAATTCTTGCTTCAAAAGGGACGTTTCTTTTGATGAATAAATGGAAATCTTACTTTGTCAATTTCTGGAAATCTTATTTTGACCTGTGGTCTCAACCAGGAAGGATTTATATAAACCAATTATCCAATCATTCCCTTGACTTTCTGGGTTATCGTTCAAGTGTGCGGCTAAAGCCTTCAATGGTACGCGGTCAAATGCTAGAAAATACATTTTTAATCGATAATGCTATTTATAAGTTTGATAGTATTGTTCCAATTATGCCT